GATAGAAATAGCAGAAGCCTGGGATAGCATTTTACTTGCTCAAGTAATAAGGGGTTCCGTGTTAATAACCCAATCAATTCTTAGAAAATATATTATATTACCTTCATTGATAATAGCTAAAAACATTGCCCGTATGTTATTATTTCAATTTCCTGAGTGGTCCGAGGATTTAAAGGATTGGAATCAAGAAATGCATGTTAAATGCACTTATAATGGTGTTCAATTATCTGAAACAGAATTTCCAAAAAATTGGTTAACAGATGGTATTCAGATAAAGATCCTATTTCCGTTTTGCCTGAAACCTTGGCACAGATTTAAACTACAACCCTCTCATAAAGATCCAATGAAAAAAAAGAAAGGTCAAGAGAATGATTTTTGCTTTTTAACAGTTTGGGGAATGGAAACTGAACTACCTTTTGGTTCTCCTCGAAAACGGCGTTCATTTTTTGAGCCTATTTTAAAAGAGCTAAAAAAAAAAATAAAAAAACTGAAAACGAAATGTTTTATAGCTTTAACAATTTTAAAAGAAAGAACAAAATTGTTTCGAAAAGTCTCAAAAGAAACAAAAAAATGGATCACTCAAAGCATTCTATTTCTAAAGGGAATAGTAAAAGAACTCTCAAAAATAAATCCAATTCCATTTTTGGGGTTGAGAGAAATATATGAATTGGGCGAAACTAAAAAGGATTCGATAATCAGTAATAAGACGATTCACGAATCATCCCTTCAAATTCAATCTACGGGGTGGACAAATTATTCATTAACCGAAAAAAAAATAAAAGATCTGACTACGAGAACAAACACAATCAAAAATCAAATAGAAAAAATTATAATTATAAAAGACAAGAAAAACGAATTTCTAACTCAAGAAATAAATATTAGTTCTAACAAAATAAGTTATCAGGATAAAATATTAGAATCATCAAAAAGATTTTGGCAAATATTAAAAAGAAGAAATATTCGATTAATCCGTAAATTCTATTTTTTTATAAAAATTTTCATTGAAAAGATATACATAGATATTCTTCTATATATCATTAATTTTCCAAGAACCAATACACAACTTTTTCTTGAATCAACAAAAAAAATGATTGAGAAATTAATTCACAATAATGAAGCAAATCAAGAAAGAATTAATAAAACAACTAAAAATACAACTCATTTTATTTCAACTATAAAAAACTCACTTTCTTCACTTTCTAATATTAGTATTAGAAATAAAAACGAAAAAGCTTTTTGTGACTTATCCTCCCTCTCACAAGCCTATGTATTTTACAAATTATCCCAAACCCAGTTTATTAGTTTTTATAAATTCAAACCTATCCTTCAATATCATGGAACATCTCGTTTTCTTAAAAATGAAATAAAAGATTATTTTGAAGAACAGGGGGTATCTCATTCCAGATTAAAACATCATTATGGGTTAAGACAGAAAATCTTTTGGCATTCTGGAATGAATGAATGGAAAAACTGGTTAAGGAGTCGTTATCAATACGATTTATTTGAGAGTAGATGGCTTAGATTAGTACCAGGACAATGGCGAAATAGAGTCAATCAACACTATCTGGCTCAAAATAAAGATTTAACAAAATGGGATTCAGATGAAAAAGAAAGATTAATTCATTACAAAAAAAAAAATGATTTTCAAGCAAATTCATTACTGAATCAAGAATATAAACCTGTTCAAAAACAAAAATATAAAAAATCGAATTTTAACTATGGATATGATTTTTTATCATATAAATCTATTAATTATCAAGATAAGAAGGACCCGTATGCTTATGGATCACCATTACAAGTAAATAAGAGGGAAGAGATTTCTTATAATTACAACATGGATAAACGCAAATTTTTTGATACACTGAGGGATATCCCTATCCATAATTATCTAGGAGAAGACGATATCCTAGATGCTATGGGGAAATTTTCGCATAGAAAGTTTTTAAATTGGGGAATTCTTCATTTTTGTCTTAGAAATAAGGCCGATATTGAGGCCTGGGTCGATACCAGTACCAAGAGTAACAAAAATATTAAAGCTATGGTTAATAATTATCAAATAATTGAGAAAACGGACCTTTTTTATTTCACAATTTTTCAAGATCAAGAGAGCAACCCATCCAATAAAAGAGGAAGCCCGTTTGATTGGATGGGAATGAATGAAGAAATACTAAGTCGTCCTATATCGAATCTGGAACTTTGGTTCTTCCCAGAATTTGTGCTGCTATATAATGCATATAAGGTTAAACCATGGATCATACCAATAAAATTACTTCTTTTAAATTTTAATGGAAATGGGAACATTAATAAAAATATTATTGAAAATAAAAAAAGGGACCTCCTTATAGCACCGAATGAAAAAAAAATGATTGGATTAGAGAATCGAAATCAAGAAGAAAAAGAACCCATAGGTGAAGGGGATCTTGTATCAGATGCACAAAAACAAGGAAATTTGAAATCCGTTCTCTCAAACCAAGAAAAAGATGTTGAAGAAGATTATGGCAAATCAGATATAAAAAAACGTAGAAAGAAAAAGCAATACAAGAGTAACACAGAATTAGAGCTTGATTTCTTCCTAAAAAGGTATTTGCGTTTTCAATTGAGATGGGATGATTCTTTAAATCAAAAAATAATCAATAATATCAAAGTATATTGTCTCCTGCTTAGACTGATAAATACAAACGAAATTGTTATATCCTCTATTCAAAGGGGAGAAATAAATCTGGATATTTTGACGATTCATAAGGATTTAACTCTTAGAAAATTAATGAAAAAAGGAATATTGATTATCGATCCAGTTCGTCTGTCGGTAAAAAATGATGGACAATTTATTCTATATCAAACTATAAGTATTTCGTTGGTTCACAAAAAGAAACACCAAATTAATCAAAGATACCAAGAAAAAAACTATATTAACAAAAAGAATTTTGATGAATCTATTGCAAGACATCAAAAAATGACTGAAAATAAAGACAAAAATCATTATGATTTATTTGTTCCTGAAAATATTTTATCCCCTAACCACCGGCGAGAATTGCGAATTCTAATTTCTTTCAATTCAAGGGATAAAAATGGTATGCATATAAATCCGGTATTTTTAAATAATGTAAAAAACCGTGGTCAAGTTTTGACTAAAAACAAAGATCTTGATAGTGATAAAAAGAAACTAATTAAATTAAAGTTCTTTCTTTGGCCCAATTATCGATTAGAAGATTTAGCTTGTATGAATCGCTATTGGTTTAATACTAATAATGGCAGCCGTTTCAGTATGGTAAGGATACATATGTATCCGCGGTTGAAAATTCGTTAATGGTACATTTTCCCATATATTATGTACCGTGCCGGGTATATGAAAAAAAATAACAAATAGATGGGCACAAGGATTGTCTTACATTTCATTCTGATACATGATACTAATTGAATGACATACATATCAATTAGATCGACAACTGAATCAACAAAATCCTCTTACTCTTATTTGAACTCTAAAAATTTCTCTATCTATCACTCTTTTGTATCCCTATACGAATCAAATTGAAAACCGGATTGATTAATTTTATTTGAAAAAATTCTAAAGTTCATAATGAATTTAAAATCATTGTGTATCTCAAAATGACTGGTATTATTATTACTGATCAGTAAAATTCACATTCAAAAAAAGGGGGAGAGAATATTTTGTTTTATGGTAAAAAATTCATTCATCTCAGTGATTTTTCAAGAAAAAAAAGAAGAAAACAGGGGGTCCGTTGAATTTCAAATAGTTAGTTTCACCAATAAGATACGAAGACTTACTTCCCATTTGGAATTGCACAAAAAAGACTATTTATCCCAGAGAGGTCTACGTAAAATTCTAGGAAAACGTCAACGACTACTGTCTTATTTATCAAAGAAAAATAAAATACGTTATAAAGAATTAATTAGTGAGTTGGATATTCGGGAATCAAAAAATCGTTAATTTGCAAATTTTGAATTAGTCGATTTAGTAGATTTTAATTTTGATGTGCTTCTTTTCGTTTTCAACAATTCATGTAAGAATGAATCGAGGAAAAACTTATGAATCTATCAGCTACAGAAAAAGACCTTATGATAGTCAATATGGGACCTCAGCACCCATCAATGCACGGTGTTCTTCGTCTCATCGTTACTCTAGATGGTGAAGATGTTGTTGACTGTGAACCAATATTAGGTTATTTACACAGAGGAATGGAAAAAATTGCGGAAAACCGAACAATTATACAATATTTGCCCTATGTAACGCGTTGGGATTATTTAGCCACTATGTTCACGGAAGCAATAACCGTAAATGGACCAGAACAATTGGGGAATATTCAAGTCCCTAAAAGAGCCAGCTATATCAGAGTAATTATGTTGGAGTTGAGTCGTATAGCTTCTCATCTATTATGGCTTGGACCCTTTATGGCAGATATTGGTGCACAGACCCCTTTTTTCTATATTTTTAGAGAAAGAGAATTAGTATATGATCTATTCGAAGCTGCCACCGGTATGAGAATGATGCATAATTATTTTCGTATCGGAGGAGTGGCGGCCGATCTACCTTATGGCTGGATAGATAAATGTTTGGATTTCTGCGATTATTTTTTAACAGGAATTGTTGAATATCAAAAACTTATTACGCGAAATCCAATTTTTTTAGAGCGGGTTGAAGGGATAGGCGTTATTGGTGCAGAAGAAGCAATAAATTGGGGTTTATCCGGCCCAATGCTACGAGCATCTGGAATCAAATGGGATCTTCGGAAAGTTGATCATTATGAGTGTTACGACGAATTTGATTGGGAAATCCAGTGGCAAAAAGAAGGAGATTCATTAGCTCGTTATTTAGTCCGAATCAGTGAAATGACGGAATCCATAAAAATAATTCAACAGGCCCTGGAAGGAATTCCGGGGGGTCCCTATGAAAATTTAGAAATCCGATGCTTTGATCGAGAACGGGATCCAGAATGGAATGATTTTGAATATCGATTCATTAGTAAAAAACCCTCTCCCACATTTGAATTACCGAGACAAGAACTTTATGCGAGAATGGAAGCCCCAAAGGGAGAATTAGGAATTTTTCTGATAGGGGATCAAAGCGGGTTTCCTTGGAGATGGAAAATCCGCCCGCCGGGTTTTATCAATTTGCAAATTCTTCCTCAGTTAGTTAAAAAAATGAAATTGGCTGATATTATGACGATACTAGGTAGCATAGATATCATTATGGGAGAAGTGGATCGTTGAAATGATAATTTATACGACAGAAGCACAAGATATCAATTCTTTTTACAGATTGGAATCTTTAAAAGAGGTCTATGGGATCATATGGATGTTGGTCCCTATTTTGACTCTTGTATTGGGAATCACAATAGGTGTACTAGTAATTGTATGGTTAGAAAGAGAAATATCTGCAGGAATACAACAACGTATTGGGCCTGAATACGCTGGTCCTTTGGGAATTCTTCAAGCTCTAGCAGATGGAACAAAACTGATTTTCAAAGAGAATATTCTTCCATCTAGAGGAAATACTCGTTTATTTAGTATTGGGCCGTCTATAGCAGTTATATCAATTTTACTAAGTTTTTCGGTAATTCCTTTTAGCTCTCGCCTTATTTTAGCCGATCTCAATATCGGTATTTTTTTATGGATTGCCATTTCAAGTATTGCTCCCGTTGGACTTCTTATGTCAGGATACGGATCAAATAATAAATATTCCTTTTTAGGTGGTCTGCGAGCTGCTGCTCAATCGATTAGTTATGAAATACCATTAACTCTATGTGTTTTATCAATATCTCTACGTGCGATTCGTTGAAATATAAACCTTTACCCTTATTTTCCCTATTCCTTTCGTTCTATAAAATAAGTTGAATGGATTGAATAGATATCCTCTTTTTTATTATCCTTCAGTTTAGGTTGATAAACTAAATTAGATAGTTATATATGAGTGAAAGAAAGCAGCTTATAAATTCGCAGTAAATTAAACAAAAAAATTGAATCTCATTTCCTATGTACAAGAGTTAAGTGGAAGAAAACGTAAGCGGAAGAAGTCTTTACCCCAAGACGGGTTGATTAGTCAATCTAGCTTGAAGCGGGCTCAAAAGATCAACCATATAGAGTTTTAGCTATCCTTTGTATGGATTCTCATACATGTATTGCTAAACAAACGGGGGATTGAACAAAAAAATGAGTGGATGGTTAGGAACACCAAAATACACAAAGGATTAGTAATTGAGATTATATAAATTATAAAAAGAAACTTCTGGATAACATAAAAAGAATACTAATTGGGGCTTTAAATTCGTAGAAATGACTAGGCAGTACTCCCCACGATTCCGGTCCAAAGTATGCTCCTATCCGCCGATTAAAGTAATGACTATCAGGAACGAAAAAATCCTTTACTATTTTTTAGTTTAAGCCCCCATTCGTGGTTTTCTCAGATCCGAAAGAAGAATAGGAACGAAAAAGAAACAATAAAGAATAAAAAAGAAATCTTTTTTTTTATTCTCTCTTTCATATATATAGAGAGACCTAATCCGTGTCATGATTTATCAGCTAAGGGAATGTTTCATTTTTTTCGTAATCGAAAACAATGGGTTGAAATATCGATTGATATTCTACAAGAAGTATTTTATTTTTATTAAAGGCTTAAGTTATTACTCAACAAATAAAAATTGAAATTATTAACGGGCGAGATCAATTCAGAAGCACCTTTTTTTATTCTTTCAGAATATAGCAGACAGAATTCCATTGGTATAATTTTGGACCTTCCAATCCATTTTTTCCCTATCTATTCTACAACCATATGAAGATAAATAATACGGATTCGGTCCTTAAATTTATTTGTGACCCGAGAGGAGCCGTATGAGGTGAAAATCTCATGTACGGTTTTGGACTAGCGATGGAAACAGTGATGTTATCATCGACTATAATTATCTAACAGTTCAAGTACAGTTGATATAGTTGAGGCGCAATCAAAATATGGTTTTTGGGGATGGAATTTGTGGCGTCAGCCAATAGGGTTTATCGTTTTTCTAATTTCTTCTCTAGCAGAATGTGAGAGATTACCTTTTGATTTACCAGAAGCCGAGGAAGAATTAGTAGCAGGGTATCAAACCGAATATTCAGGTATCAAATTTGGTTTATTTTACGTTGCTTCCTATCTAAATCTATTACTTTCTTCGTTATTTGTAACAGTTCTTTACTTGGGGGGTTGGAATATTTCCATTCCGTACGTATTCGTCCCTGAGCTATTTGAAATAAATAAAATGAATGGAATCCTTGGAACGACAATTGGTATCTTTATTACATTAGCTAAAACTTATTTGTTTTTGTTTATTTCTATCGCAACACGATGGACTTTACCTAGGTTAAGAATGGACCAATTATTAAATCTTGGATGGAAATTTCTTTTACCAATTTCTCTCGGTAATCTATTATTAACAACTTCTTTCCAACTTCTTTCACTGTAAAGAAAAAAGAATATGAGATTCATGACTTGGTTCAAACAAGAGAAAGAAACAAATATCAAATTATTCATAGATATTCACGATATGTTCCCTATGGTAACTGGGTTCATGAATTATGGCCACCAGACGGTCCGGGCCGCAAGGTACATTGGTCAAGGTTTCATGATTACCTTATCCCACGCAAATCGTTTACCCGTAACTATTCAATACCCTTATGAAAAATTAATCACATCAGAGCGTTTCCGCGGGCGAATCCATTTTGAATTTGATAAATGCATCGCTTGTGAAGTATGTGTTCGTGTATGCCCTATAGATCTACCTGTTGTTGATTGGAAATTTGAAACGGATATTCGAAAAAAACGATTGCTTAATTACAGTATTGATTTCGGAATTTGTATATTTTGTGGTAACTGCGTTGAGTATTGTCCAACAAATTGTTTATCAATGACTGAAGAATATGAACTTTCTACTTACGACCGTCACGAATTGAATTATAATCAAATTGCTTTGGGCCGTTTACCAATGTCAGTAATTGACGATTATACAATTCGAACAATTTTGAATTCGATTCAAAAAAAAAACTAAGTAAATAAACCTACTATTCTATTAAAGAAAAATTCCCAATTCTTTTAAGGTTCCGTTTTGGTTTAAGTTAAAAAGATGTTTGGTTTGAAAAAAAAAAAGAATGAGTCCTTTGTTCAATAAATAAAAATTCAATTACAAATTAACTGGTTGATAAGAATTTCGGATTCATTTTTATTTAAAATCTATTAATATATTCGTAATTATTTTGAAATATATAGTTTCAAAAAAAATACCCTTTTCTTTTGAACAAACAAAAAAAGAATCAAAAACGAAACTGTCCAATAATCGTACTTATAGCAATTCACACTTAATAGATTAGTATTTTATTCAATTAGGAACGTATCATAAAAAAATTCCTGGTCGGGTCAATAAGATCATGAAAAGCATTTCGATTTATTTATCTCTTATTTTACACAGAATGGATTTGCCTGGACCAATACACGATTTTCTTTTAGTTTTTCTGGGATCGGGTCTTATATTAGGGGGCCTGGGAGTGGTATTACTTACCAATCCAATTTATTCTGCCTTTTCGTTGGGATTGGTTCTTGTTTGTATATCCTTATTGTATATTCTCTCAAATTCTCATTTTGTAGCTGCTGCCCAACTCCTTATTTATGTAGGAGCCATAAATGTTTTAATCCTATTTGCTGTGATGTTCATGAATGGTTCAGAATATTATAAAGATTTTAATCTGTGGACCGTTGGGAATGGCCTTACTTCGTTGGTTTGTACAAGTATTCTTGTTTCGCTAATTACTACTATATTAGATACATCATGGTATGGGATTATTTGGACTACAAGATCAAACCAAATTATAGAGCAGGATTTGATAAGTAATAGTCAACAAATTGGAATTCATTTAGCAACAGATTTTTTTCTTCCATTTGAATTCATTTCAATAATTCTTTTAGTTGCTTTGATAGGTGCAATTGCTGTGGCTCGTCAGTAATAAATCTTTCTAACTAGGAATAGCAAGTAATCAAAATTAAACTTTTTTCTGTCTTATCGCATCTATTTTCTTTGAATTCTATTTGAATATTGCTCGTGTATAAAATATAAATTCGTTTATTCGATATATTTCCAATATATTCTTTTTTTTGTTAGATGCTAGTCAATCAAATCCGTTGAATTATTGTTCATATTAAAATGAATCGAAATTGATAAGGAGTTGGTCAATGATGCTCGAACATATACTTGTTTTGAGTGCCTATTTATTTTCTATCGGTATTTATGGATTGATCACGAGTCGAAATATGGTTAGGGCCCTTATGTGTCTTGAACTTATACTGAATGCGGTTAATCTAAATTTTGTAACATTTTCTGATTTTTTTGATAGTCGGCAATTAAAAGGAAATATTTTCTCAATTTTTGTTATCGCTATTGCAGCCGCTGAAGCGGCTATTGGATTAGCTATTGTTTCCTCGATTTATCGTAACAGAAAATCAACGCGTATCAATCAATCAACTTTATTGAATAAGTAATATTAATAATATTAAATTATAGGATTCACCAATTTGAATTAACATGTCCAATATGGTGGAATCTGCATCATGTTTTCGAAAACGTAAGAAATCAAAGTATCTTGGTCCTTTCTTATGAGTTGATCCCAAAGGAAATTGATTAGAAAATTTCTGGTAAATCGTTGATTCATCTGGTGTTTAACTATACTGATTCATTTACAAGTTTACTAGATTGAAATTTTATGATGTTCAAAAATTTATAGATCCCATGTCACATTCAGTAAAAATTTATGATACATGTATAGGGTGTACTCAATGTGTCCGAGCCTGCCCCACCGATGTGTTAGAAATGATACCTTGGGATGGATGTAAAGCTAAGCAAATTGCTTCCGCTCCAAGAACGGAAGACTGTGTTGGTTGTAAGAGATGTGAATCCGCTTGTCCAACGGATTTCTTGAGCGTTCGAGTTTATTTATGGCATGAAACAACTCGAAGTATGGGTCTAGCTTATTGATACGTTCCAGAAAACCCCCACTTGAATACATTTTGAATCCATTTGATTTTTTTTACTGAAAAAACCCGTGCTCAGAAAGGTTTTTTTTGAGCACGGGTTTTTCTGGTCCAAGTGTATCTTGTCTTTACCACGAATTATTTTCCTTGGTTAACAACAATTCTAGTTTTACCGATATCTGCGGGTTCTTTAATTTTCTTTCTTCCTCATAGAGGAAATAAGCTAATTAAGTGGTATACGATGTGTATATGCGTATTCGAACTCCTTCTAACAACCTATGCATTTTGTTATCACTTCCGATTGGACGATCCATTAATCCAGCTGGCGGAAGATTATAAATGGATAAATTTTTTTGATTTTTACTGGAGATTGGGAATAGATGGACTTTCTATAGGGCCCATTTTACTGACAGGATTTATCACCACTTTAGCGACTTTGGCAGCTTGGCCAGTTACTCGAGATTCGCGATTATTTCATTTTCTGATGCTAGCAATGTACAGTGGTCAAATAGGATCATTTTCCTCTCGAGACCTTTTACTTTTTTTCATCATGTGGGAGTTCGAATTAATTCCCGTTTATCTACTTCTATCCATGTGGGGGGGAAAGAAACGTCTATACTCGGCTACAAAATTTATTTTGTACACTGCAGGAGGTTCCATTTTTCTATTAATAGGGGTTTTGGGTATCGGTTTATACGGTCCTAATGAACCAACATTAAATTTTGGAACATTAGCTAATCAATCATATCCTGTCGCACTGGAAATAATATTCTATATTGGATTTCTTATTGCTTTTGCTGTCAAATCGCCGATTATACCCTTCCATACGTGGTTACCGGACACCCACGGGGAGGCCCATTACAGTACTTGTATGCTTCTAGCCGGAATTTTATTAAAAATGGGAGCATATGGATTAGTTCGGATTAATATGGAATTATTACCCCATGCTCATTCCATATTTGCTCCCTGGTTGATAATAGTGGGTACAATGCAAATAATTTATGCAGCTTCAACATCTCTTGGTCAACGGAATTTAAAAAAAAGAATAGCCTATTCCTCCGTATCTCATATGGGTTTCATAATTATAGGAATTGGTTCTATAACTGATACGGGACTCAACGGAGCTATTTTACAAATAATATCTCATGGATTTATCGGGGCTGCACTTTTTTTCTTAGCAGGAACGAGTTATGATAGAATGCGTCTTGTTTATCTCGACGAAATGGGCGGAATGGCTATTTCGATTCCAAAAATCTTTACGATGTTCAGTATCTTATCGATGGCTTCTCTTGCATTACCGGGCATGAGTGGTTTTGTTGCAGAATTGATAGTCTTTTTTGGAATAATTACCAGCCAAAAATATTTTTTAATGCCAAAAATACTAATTACTTTCGTAATGGCAATTGGAATGATATTAACTCCTATTTATTCATTATCTATGTTACGTCAAATGTTCTATGGATACAAGTTATTTAATGCTCCAAGTTCTTATTTTTTTGATTCTGGACCTCGAGAGTTATTTGTTTCGATCTCGATCTTTTTACCGGTAATAGGTATTGGTCTTTATCCGGATTTCGTCCTCTCATTATCAGGTGAGAAGGTCGAAACTATTTTATATAATTATTTTTATAGATAGTTTTCATGAATACAACAAAAAATAAAAAAGTAATCCTATTATTTTAAAAATTATTCGTTGTACAATGAAAAAGAAAAAAAAAGAAAGAAGCCTTTTTTCTTCTCTTAAATTTAAGTTAAGTAAAAAAGGTAAAAGAATTAAAGTGAATTTTAATCAGGCATCTTTGGCTTTTGTTAGAACCTTTTGAATCACTCCACTACTTGATTCAAAAGGTTCTTGACAGCTTACAATAAGTTTTCTTATATATACGCTGTGTTAGTATTTGTTAGGCTTAGCCTCTATTATTCAATTCAATTAGATGTTAATGTAAATGAACCATAACTATGTAAACCTATTCCTAATAGATTGACCCCAAAATAGCATATCCAAATTATAAGAAATCCCATAAAAGCCACAAGGGCAGAATTTACACCTTCCAAATTTGGATTTGTTCGGGTATGTAAAAAAATCGCGAATACGGTCCAAGTAATAAATGCCCAAGTTTCCTTTGGGTCCCAATTCCAATATGATCCCCACGCCTCATTAGCCCACACGGCTCCCGAAAGAATTCCTATGGTTAAAAAGATAAACCCGAGACTAATAATACGATAACTCCAACGATCCAATTGTTGAGTCAATCGATACCTGTAATAATTTTTAGAAGAAAGAAAATAAGTGTTTAGTAAAACATTGCTTCTTTCATTCATGTATTGGATTTTGCCAAACGAAAATGACTGATTTAATAAATTATTGTTTTTACCAATAATCTTTATGGCTTTTCGAAATGTAATGACTAGAAGAGCTACTGATAATAATGATCCACATAAAAGAGCTGCATAGCCTAATATCATCATGCTTACGTGCATCATTAACCACTGGGATTGGAGAGCGGGCACTAATATTGCGGATTGATGCATTTTGGCTAAAAGACCTGAAGTGGCAAAGCCTTGGGTAAAAATAGCACTTGTCGCGGTTATTGCGCTTAAATTATTTTTAAGCTTTTTATTTTTAAATTGAAAATAGGAAACCATATGAATAAAGGAGAAACCCCATGAAAGAAAGATTAATGATTCATATAAATCACTTAATGGGAAATGTCCTGAATAAATCCAACGGGTGACTAATAATCCTGTTATACCGAAAAAGGTAACTATCATGCCCTCTTCTGATGAATTATATAGTCCTACGGCTTCATCTACTAATAAGAAGAAGGTTAAAAAATGAATTGTAATTACAATTGAAACGACTGAAAAAGATATATGAGTTAATATATGTTCTAAAGTTGAAAAAATCATAAAATTATGAAAAAAGCGAGGGTTTCAGATTTTATGGAATGGAAATCAGGAATTAAATTCATTATAGGACTTATTCTATCTCTTTTAGAAGATACTATGCCGCCACTCGGACTCGAACCGAGATGCTCTAGCACTGCTTCCTAAGAGCAGCGTGTCTACCGATTTCACCATAGCGGCTTGTTCGAAATCATAATACCCTATTATTTATTCAATCGTCGAGATTGAAGGTGAGGGGGGCAATTCAATGTAAAATGTCAAATTTTTTAGGAAGCATTTAATTTTAATTGATCAATAAAAACTCATTGAAATAGCAATTTGAAGGTTCAACAGGATTCTTTATTATTTATCGTATCATTTTAATTTTATTTAATTATCTTTTTATTTATATTTAATTAGTTCGTCAATAGGTATTTTTTAGTTTGTGTTTTCCTAAAAGAGAACTCCTTTATTGTAATTAAACTAACTAGTTCTAACTTCAATTCATAGATAAAATGAAACAAAAAATAAGGGGTTCTTTATCATTTTCATTTTTTAATGATTAATTTCTCATTCTTTTGAATGATTTTTATCAATCTATAAAAAAAAATGCTTATCAATTCAATGAATAAATGAATGAAAAAATATTCTTTTTAGAGATCACAATTTCAGCACCACATCCAACAATTTCAAAAGATTGATGTAATTTTGTATTAATCGTTAGGATTTTGCGTTTTAAGGATTTATCAAACCAACTAGATATTGGTTGTACACGTTACGTTATATAAAAAGCGTTTTGATTCCTGTCATAATTGTACCATACTTCAAAAAAGTATTTCTAATTTCGAATTCTAAAAATATGTCTTGATTCATCTTATTATACAAACATTACAAACATTGGATTTTCTTAGATCACTTAAAATTGATAGATTTTTTATAGATCCACTAAATTAGAAAGGGGGTTTTCTCAATTGGGTTGAAAACAAGGGAAGGATATATAGTAATGCAGAGAAATAATGATTTATATAGTTATAAAATTTAAACTTAATGAATTAGTTTCGACAACCCATTTAAAGCTCTTATACTTATATATGTTTTCCGCTATAGATATAGTATAAATATAAAAATTATTAGTATATTATTTAATTATTTATTATTATAAATATTATGAATTGAATATTATAAAATAACAAATTATTATAACACTAACCTAACAAATAGGCGATGGGGAAAATAAGAATCCCCACCCCCGGAAATAAAAAAAAAAAAAAAAAGATATTTACAAATTCAAAAAAGAAAGAAACCCTTTGTATCTTATTCGAGTTAAACCGATTTAGATTACTCCAAATTTATTTGTTGTACAAAAAAACTTTTTGAATTACCCGTAGAAAGAGATTTCGCTAATGAAAAAGCTTTCAACGCCGCCCGATATCCTTTTTTTTTCCAAACATTTTTTCGAATACGCTTTTTTGATGTAGAAGTACGTTTTTTTGGAACTGCCATTCAAAAAAAGGTTATTCAGTGCTATAGTTGGATGTCAAAGACATCTATTTTTAAAACAAAATGATCGGTCTTTTTATGTCATTATTTATATATTCCTATCCATTTTATGGATTATAATTATATATTACTATACAAAAAAAATGGGAAAATCACATAAGATGCTTCTATATCTAGAACAAAAAAAATATGATATAACCTTTTTTTATTTATATTCCATACACTATCCAGAAAAAAAAAAGAAGAATTTTTATTTAATTTATTAGTACCTTTCTTTTTTATATCTACATTCAAATCTATAGGATAAATTAGGATCTATATCTAGTATGATATATAAATCGAATTGATGAAATCAAAACAACGTAAAAAAAAGTCTTTCCTTTTCTATCTCTGCCTATTTTTTTGTCGTCCTACATTTATTTAGAATTTATACATCTCCTTTTATACACGAAAAATACATCAAAATAAAAAGTGTAAAAAACCATTTTATCTTTATCTACCTGTGCAAACTTGAATTTTTTTCTATTAATTGGTAATTGGTCAAGCTCGAAGAGAGAGTATGCCCAATTCTCATTTTCAATCAAATTCGAATGAGACTCGTAGTT